CAAATTAAAATTGTTTTTGTTTGAACAAAAAAGGCCCGGTTAGGGGCTGAACAGGCCGGGCCGTGGTAATAAAAAAAAAGACGGGTCCTTTGAACAAGATCAAAAAGGGAGAATTCCTTTTTTTTTTTTACTTTTTTTTATATTGTTTTGTTGGCACTTTACAGCCCCTTTTTTATTTAACGAAATTAAATTGCTGCTAAAAAGTGTACATATCCATATAATATCTATATAATAAATATTCCTTACTTTTTGTGTAATTTAACAGCGTCTTCAATTGGGAGAGATGGCTGAGTGGACTAAAGCGACGGATTGCTAATCCGTTGTACGAGTTATTCGTACCGAGGGTTCGAATCCCTTTCTTTCCTCTTCCGTTGATGACTTTATTTTTTTTTTTCCAAATTGTCAAAATACTTTTTGTTCCTAGTTAAACATAAAAAAATCTTCAAAAAAATGTAAAATAAAAGATACCTTTTATTCTTCACGTCCAGGATTACGTCCTGGATCATTAGATAGGAATCCAAAGATGAAGAGAGAAACAAAAAATATCACTACTGTATAAACGAAGAGTTTGAGAGTAAGCATTCTAAAATCTCCAAAATAAATTTTTTATTCGAAAAAAAAAATAGAATAGGTTCTACAGTTTTCTACCGCATATCCTCTGTGAATACTAATAACCAAATTCGAAATAGAAAAGGATTTTCAGAAATTCATTTTGAAAAAGAGTTTTCTATTAACCAAAATCTAAATATCTTTTAGATCCGATCAATTGTTAGGATTTATTATCAACTAAAGTAAAGCAGCCATTTTATCGTCGATTTTAAAATGAAATATTTTATCGAAAACTTACAGCAGCTTGCCAAACAAAAGCTAAGAGAAAAAATAGCACAGGTATGACGGGCATAACATCTATGATTGGATTCAAAAAAGCATAGGCCTCGGGCAATTTTCCGAAGAAAAAGCTACTTGAATATGAAAAAAAGGCATAATGGCAGATCCCTATCAAACTACAAATATTAAGCATAGCAGACATTTTGTTCTATGAGATAATTCCATTTCGATTGAGTTATTTATATAATATAAAAATATAAATAAAAGGAAAAGGTAAAAAAAAGGGAGACAAAGAGTCTCTCTTTTTTTTTGAATCCGCCCAACCAAAAGTCCTCCAATTCTCAAAAGAGAATAGAAGAAATCATACTTTTCATACAATATCTTAATTGAATTATATCTAATGATCAATAAATTAAGTTACATTCTCTATTTACACGTATTAAAATATTAATAAAAATTTAATCGACTCTATAGCTATTTATCTTGTACTTTGAGTTGACAAAAAATCAATATTAATATTATTAATATTGTTGATTATTCGTGTCGAATAGAAATCTAAATGGGGCGTGGCCAAGTGGTAAGGCAACGGGTTTTGGTCCCGCTATTCGGAGGTTCGAATCCTTCCGTCCCAGAGCATATCCTTTATCACCTTTATTCATAAATGGAACCAACGACTATTCATGATTCCCTAATTGAATCAATTCCATACTGGTTCCAAATTAGAAGAATGTTAATGTTATAGTAAAACTTCGTTTGAAACGATGTGGTAGAAAGCAACGTGCGACTTGAAGGACACGATCCGCTGTGTATTCCTTCTTCTATCCATCATCTTCTATTTCTATAGTTCTATAGAAACGAAGGTGCTCTTGTCTCGACATCCGTTGGGAGGGTAAATAGTCCACGATGCTAGCGTCGATGTAGAATCAAAAAATTGAAATAACTTCGTAAACTGTAAATCTATATAAATTGAAGGGATCCCAATCGAGCAAATTTCCAATTCAAAAGTAATATTTGTTAGAATAAATTAAACCTTTTTGATCCCAAGTGTATATAATGTGTGAATGAATCGTCCGTAGGATTTTTTTATTTTGATAGAAGGAAATCAAAAAAGGGGGGGTAGGGGCTTGTATATACCTATAACTTTTGCTAACCTTTACTTATTTTTTTTTCGTTATAGTTATAGTTCCCCCTTCGTTCGGTTCGATTCGTAGATATTTATCATTGTTTTCGTCGAATTTCATGTTCGATAATGACAAAACTTTATTTTTTAATTTTATTGATGCTATAAAATTGGGACATTCCCATTCAATGGCATCCAATGGATGGGAACCCTACGTAGTAAATTGTAGTAAATTAAAAATTTAAAAAAGGATCAAGTTTGCTTCGTTTACTTTGTGAATATATTATGTATTCACTCAATCCGCGCTTTATTCACTTTTTTCTTTTTTATTACCCTATAACTCGGCATTTTCTATGCATATAGAATAGAATTAGATATGGGCTTTATCGACCCAACACAACCTTATTTTAATTTTTTTTCAATTTTACTAAGATATAAAATAAGGGGTGAAATTCAATTGAATTCTTTTAAGTTCCCACCTTATTCTTTTCTATTGACAACAGTGTATTGAACAAATATAATTCATCGTGATAAGTCAAGTTGGATCTATTT